GATGAGATGCCTGATTAAAGGATTATCTTGATAGGGTAAATAAAGTAAAAAAAATTACTCTCATTATATAAGATAGAATCAAACTATCACCTTTAGTATCAAAAACTAATGTGCATCTTACACCTCTATATAAAAAAGGTAAGCTAAAATTAAGCTAATGGGTTCATACCCCATTTATGGAGAAATAAATCCTCCCCTTTTTAATGTACAACAACTCTATAAAACTTCTTTTCCTATCATCAATAATGGTAGGAACGATCCTGTCCACTTCTTCAAACTCCTGAATAGGAATTTGAATAGGACTAGAGATCAACTTACTTTCTATTATTCCAATATTTACAAATAATAAAAACATAACAGTTAATGAATCAGCAATTAAATATTTCATAATTCAAGCAATAGCGTCAACAATGTTATTAATTTCAATTTTATTAATCAAAATAAAATATACAACATGATGAGAAAAAGAAAATATTCCATCAATAATAATTATGTCAAGAATAATAATAAAAATAGGTGCTGCTCCATTCCACTTCTGATTACCTGAAGTAATAAGATCATTAAGATGAATAAACTGTTTAATCCTATTGACATGACAGAAGATTGCTCCAATAACAACATTATCATACTGTATTAAAATTAATAATTTTACTATCATAACAATTTTAGCAAGAATCATTATTGGAGCAATTAGAGGATTAAACCAAACATCATTACGACAAATTATGGCATACTCATCAATTAGACATATAGGGTGAATAATTAGATCAATAATTGTTAGAGAAAACATATGAGAATTATATTTTTACATCTATATTATTCTCAATCTAGTAGTAATTATAATTTTTTGAAGAATAAAATTATACTTTCTTAACCAAGTATATTTATCAGAAAACCTTAAAATTGAAATTAAATTTATAATAATAATCTCAATATTATCCTTAGGTGGATTACCACCAATACTTGGATTCTTACCAAAATGAATTATTATTCAATCACTAATCAATAACAAAATAACAACATTAGTACTAATTATAGTAATATTTACAACTATTACATTATACTACTACATACGAATTAGATTTTCAGCAATTATCATATCTCACATAGAAACCTCATGGTCAACTAAAATTAAAAACAACAAAATTAAAATCATTTTACCTCTAATAACAATAACATCAATTCTTGGATTAATCTGCACATCAAACTTAATATTATTTTACTAAGGCTTTAAGTTAATAAAACTAATAACCTTCAAAGTTATAATTAAGAGTTACCTTTTAGGCCTTAGTAAAATAATATTTTTACACCCCTAGAATTGCAGTCTAGAATCATAATTGAATATAAAACCAAAAATTATGGTAAGAGAGAAAATTCCCATAAATAGATTTACAATCTATCACCTATCTAATTCAGCCACCCTACCGCAAAAATGAATTTTCTCAACAAACCATAAGGACATTGGAACCTTGTATTTTATATTCGGTGCATGAGCTGGTATAGTAGGAACATCCATAAGAATAATTATTCGAGCAGAACTAGGACAACCAGGATCAATAATTAGAGATGATCAAATCTATAATGTTATCATTACAGCTCATGCATTTATTATAATCTTCTTTATAGTTATACCAATTATAATTGGAGGATTTGGAAATTGACTTGTACCATTAATAATTGGAGCACCAGATATAGCATTCCCACGAATGAATAACATAAGATTCTGATTATTACCTCCATCACTGACCCTTCTCCTTTCTTCCTCTATAACAGACGATGGAGCTGGCACAGGTTGAACAGTCTACCCTCCCCTTGCAAGAATAATCGCTCACAGAGGAGTTTCTGTAGATTTAGCCATTTTCTCATTACACCTAGCAGGTATTTCATCAATTTTAGGAGCAGTAAACTTCATTTCAACAACAATTAATATACGATCAGATAGTATATCAATAGATCAAACACCCTTATTTGTTTGATCAGTAGCCATTACAGCTCTATTATTACTACTATCATTACCAGTTTTAGCAGGAGCTATTACAATATTATTAACAGACCGAAATCTTAATACTTCATTTTTTGATCCTGCAGGAGGAGGAGACCCAATCCTCTATCAACATTTATTCTGATTTTTTGGTCATCCAGAAGTATACATTCTTATTCTTCCAGGATTTGGTATTATTTCTCATATTGTTTGTCAAGAAAGAGGAAAAATTGAATCATTTGGAACATTAGGAATAATTTATGCAATACTATCAATTGGATTAATAGGATTTATTGTATGAGCACATCATATATTTACAGTAGGTATAGACGTTGATACACGAGCATATTTTACATCAGCAACAATAATTATTGCAGTCCCAACAGGAATTAAAGTATTTAGATGAATAGCAACATTATATGGAACAAAATTCAAATTTAATCCAACCTTATTATGAGCATTAGGATTCATTTTCCTATTCACAATTGGAGGTTTAACAGGATTAATTTTAGCCAATTCATCCCTAGATATTGTCCTACATGATACTTACTATGTAGTAGCTCACTTCCATTATGTATTATCAATAGGGGCAGTATTTGCAATTATAGGAGGAATAATTCAATGATACCCATTATTCACAGGATTATCCATAAATAATAAATGACTAAAAATCCAATTTACAATTATATTTATTGGAGTAAACTTAACATTTTTTCCTCAACACTTTTTAGGATTAGCAGGAATACCACGACGTTATTCAGATTATCCAGATGCATATACATCATGAAAYGTAATTHHTAGAAWTGGATCATGCATCTCCATCATAAGAATTATCATCTTCATTTTAATTATATGAGAAAGAATAATTAAAAACCGAACAATTATATTCAGAACAAATATAAGAAGATCTACAGAATGACTACAAAATAAACCTCCTGCAGAACATAGATACTCAGAATTACCATTAATTAATAAATTCTAATATGGCAGATTAATGCATTAGATTTAAGCTCTAAAAATAAAGGTTTAACCTTTTATTAGAAACATATTAATCAATGGCAACATGATCAAACTTATCATTACAAGATGGAGCCTCCCCTTTAATAGAACAATTATCATTCTTCCATGATCACACCTTAACTGTTTTATTATTAATTACAATAATTGTAGGTTATTCAATTAGATATATATTAATAACAAATTACACAAACCGAAATATACTTCATGGTCACTCAATCGAAACAATCTGAACAACACTACCAGCTATTACATTAATTTTTATTGCAATACCATCATTACGACTACTATATATAATTGATGATTCATCAAACGCCTTAATTACAATTAAAACAATTGGACGACAATGATACTGAAGATATGAATATTCTGACTTTATTAATGTTGAATTTGATACATATATAAAACCAGAAAAAGAATTAGAAAATAATGAATTTCGACTACTAGAAGTAGACAATCGAACAATCTTACCAWKMAATACAGAAGTTCGAGTACTAACCAGAGCATCAGATGTTCTACACTCATGAGCAGTACCTGCTTTAGGAATTAAAATTGATGCAACACCAGGACGACTAAATCAAGGAACATTTTTAATTAATCGTCCAGGATTATTCTTTGGACAATGTTCAGAGATCTGTGGAGCAAATCATAGATTTATACCAATTATAATTGAAAGAACATCAGTAAAATTATTTATTAAATGATTATCCAATATAGTATAAGGAGTTAGTTAAAATATAACATTAGAGTGTCAATCTAAAATAACTAAAAATAGTACACCTTGAAACCATCAGATGACTGAAAGTAAGTAATGGTCTCTTAAACCAAAATATAGTAAATTAACACCTACTTCTGATGAGGAAATAATTAACTAAATCCCTCAAATATCACCCATAATATGATTTTCATTATTCATTATATTTTCAATTACAATAATTTTATTTAATCAAATAATTTTTTTTATACATAAAACAGAAATAATCAAAATAAATAAAAAAACAACAAAAAAAATAATAAATTGAAAATGATAACAAATCTATTCTCAACATTTGATCCATCAACTAATATATTAAATTTGTCACTAAATTGAAATAGAACATTTTTAGGACTAATAATAATCCCATCAATGTTCTGATTATTATCATCACGAATTAATAGTTTATGAAATAAAATAAGTTATACTTTACATAATGAATTTAAAACAATTATAGGTCCAAATTCATTTCAAGGATCAACAATAATCTTTATTTCAATTTTTTTCATAATAATATTTAATAATTTTATAGGATTATTCCCATACATTTTTACAAGAACAAGACATATAACAATAACATTCACAATTGCATTACCAATGTGAATAAGATTTATATTATTTGGATGAATTAATAATACAAATCATATATTTACACATCTAGTGCCACAAGGTACACCAAATGCATTAATAATATTTATAGTTTTAATTGAAACAATTAGAAATATTATCCGACCAGGTACATTAGCAGTACGACTAGCCGCAAACATAATCGCTGGACATTTATTATTAACATTACTAGGTAATAATGGACCATCAATAACAATAAGAATAATCTATTTTCTTATCCTTGGACAAATAATATTATTAATTTTAGAATCAGCAGTAGCAATAATTCAAGCCTATGTATTTTCAATCTTAAGAACCTTATATTCAAGAGAAGTTTATTAAACTTATGTTAACAACCCACTCAAATCACCCATTCCATATAGTAGATTACAGACCATGACCACTAACTGGTGCAATTGGAACAATAGTAATAGCGTCAGGATTAGCTAAATGATTTCATATACAAAATAATAATCTAATCATTATTGGAATAATCATTACAACATTAACAATAATTCAATGATGACGAGATGTAATTCGAGAAAGAACTTTTCAAGGACTTCATACAAAATTCGTTTTAATAGGACTACGATGAGGAATAATTCTATTTATTACATCAGAAGTATTATTCTTCATATCATTCTTTTGAGCATTTTTTAATAGAAGTTTATCACCAACAATTGAACTAGGAATAATATGACCACCAATTGGAATTAAACCATTTAATCCTATACAAATTCCACTTCTAAATACAGCAATTCTTCTTACTTCAGGAGTAACAGTTACATGAGCACACCACAGAATAATAGAATCTAACCATTCACAAGTCAATCAAAGATTATTCCTTACAGTTTTATTAGGAATATATTTTACAATCCTACAAATATATGAATATTGAGAAGCACCTTTTACCATCGCCGATGCTATCTATGGATCATCATTTTTCATAGCAACAGGATTCCATGGATTACATGTAATTATTGGAACAATATTTTTATTAACATGCTTAATACGACATTTAATAAATCAATTCTCACCAAATCACCATTTTGGTTTTGAAGCAGCAGCATGATACTGACACTTTGTAGATGTAGTATGATTATTCCTCTACTTATCAATTTATTGATGAGGTAGATAAAAATTATTTTTCTAGTATAAATAAGTACATTTGACTTCCAATCAAAAAGCTTGATATCCATATCAAGAAAAATAATTTTAACCTTAATAACAAGAATTTCTATTAGATTTATTATACCAATAATAGTAATAACAATTGCAACAATAATATCAAAAAAATCAATTACTGACCGAGAAAAAAGATCACCATTTGAATGTGGATTTGATCCAAAAAGACCAGCACGGATACCATTCTCATTACAATTTTTCTTAATTGCAGTTATCTTTTTAATTTTTGATGTAGAAATTGCATTAATTTTACCAATTGTAATCATTTTAAAAACTTCAAATATCATAATATGAACAACTTCCACAACAATCTTTATTTTAATTCTTTTAATTGGATTATATTATGAATGAAAACAAGGAGCTCTTAAATGAGCAAATTAGGGTTGTAGTTAATTATAACATTTGGTTTGCAACTAAAAAGTATTGAAATATCAATCAACCTTAATTATAAATAAGAAGCGAAATATTGCAATCAGTTTCGACCTGAAATTATGGTATATTATATACCCTTATTTATTAATTGAAGCCAAAATAGAGGCATATTACTGTTAATAATATAAATGAATCAAAAGATTCCAATTAAAGGAATATAAAGTTAATATAAAAGCTGCTAACTTTTTATAATAGCGGTTAAACTCCGTTAATATTCCTTTAATTTATATAGTTTAAAATAAAACATTACATTTTCACTGTAAAAATAATAAATATATTTATAAATACCTAAAAATAAAATATTTCCCTAACATCTTCAATGTTATACTCTAACTATAAGCTATTTAGGTAAAAAATTATAAAAAATATAAACAAAATAAATATTCAAAAAATAAAAGTCAATAAATAAATCTTAAAGTTAGAATCATACAAAGATTGAATATAATTAATTAAATACAAAAAAAATGAATATAAACCCTGACCTCCTAATAATTCACCCCAACCATAATCAAAAGACTTTAAAAACCTATAACCAAAACCTAATGGTAAATATCTAATTAATCTAGTTGAAAGAAAAGGTATAAATCATATAGAACCAACAAAATCAACTAAAAACATAAACTTTAAAGAAAATAAATTAAAAAAATAATTAAAATCAGAAATAAAATAACCAAAATAAAAACCAAAAATAACAAAAAATATAGTTAAAAACTTTAAATATAAAGGTAAAACAATAACATAAGGTACAGGAAAAATTAATCAAGATAACAATCTACCACCAAAAATAGCAACAAACAATAAACCAATTATACCAAAAGAAATAAAATATCTTTTATCATTATAAAAATAACTAGAAAAGAAATTATTATCACCAAATATAGAATAATAAAATAAACGAAATGAATAAGAAGCAGTTAAACCAGTAGAAAAAAAAAATAAAATAAAAATTAAAAAATTAACTCAACTCAAACAAACAATCTCAAGAATTAAATCCCTTGAATAAAATCCAGCTAAAAAAGGTATACCACATAAAGATAATCTAGAAACATTAAAACATACAGAAGTTAAAGGTATAAAATTAACAACCGAACCTATAAAACGAATATCCTGAGAATCCCTCAAATTATGAATTATAGAACCCGCACATATAAACAATAAAGCCTTAAACAAAGCATGAGTTAATAAATGAAAAAAAGCCAAATCAAAATAACCCATTGATAAAATTCTTATCATTAAACCAAGTTGACTTAAAGTAGAAAGAGCAATAATCTTTTTTAAATCAAACTCAAAATTTGCTCCAAGACCAGATATAAATATTGTTATACAACCAATTAATAATAAAAATCAACCAAAATCATAAGTAATTAATATTGGTCTAAAACGAATTAATAAATAAACACCAGCAGTAACAAGAGTAGAAGAATGTACTAAAGCAGAAACAGGTGTAGGAGCAGCCATYGCAGCAGGTAATCATGAAGAAAAAGGAATTTGAGCTCTCCTAGTTATAGAAGCAATAATAATTAATATAGTAATAATCTTCATCTCCAAAGAATCAAAAATAAAATAATAATAATTAATATAATTTCAACTACCAAAATTTAATATTCAAGCAATTGAAATTAAGATAAAAACATCCCCAATACGATTTGATAAAGCAGTTAATATACCAGCATTATAAGACTTTACATTTTGATAAAAAATAACTAAACAATAAGAAACCAAACCCAAACCATCTCAACCCAATAAAATACTAATTAAATTTGGTCTAATAATTAAAAGAACTATTGAAAAAATAAATATTAGAATAATTATAATAAAACGAACAATATTCCTTTCATTATGTATATAATCACTTCTATAATAAATAACCAAAGAAGAAATATATAAAACAAAAGATACAAAAACTAAAGATATTCAATCAAAAATAAAAGTCATAATTACCATGGAACCATTTAAACTAAAAAGTTCCCACTCAATAAAAACTCTATAATCAAACATTAAATAATAAATACCCAATAAAAAAATTAAGGTTCTAAAAGAAAATAAAAAAAAGAAACTTAATGAACAAATAGAAAATAAATGCATGACTTAAGATGAAAACTCATATCATTGATTCCACAAAACAACATTTTAAATTAAAATACTTAAGTCATTATAAATAAAAATATTCACCCTTTAAACACAAAATATTTAAAGGAAATCAATGTAAAAATAAAAGATGATATTCACGTAAATAACCTAAAGAACAAGTATAAACACCAGAATAATATAAACCATGCTGAGAATAAGAATATATATATAAAGTATAAACAGCACTAAAAAAAGATAAAAAAACCAACATAAAAATTATTCATGAAGATCATGAAATCAATCTATTTAATAATCTAAATTCACCAAACAAATTTAAAGAAGGAGGAGCAGCTATATTTGAAGATCTCAAAAGAAACCATCAAAGAGTCATAGAAGGTATTAAATTAATTATACCCTTATTAATTAATAATCTACGTCTACCTAAACGCTCATAAATAATATTTGCTAAACAAAATAAACCAGAAGAACATAAACCATGACCAATTATTAAAGATAAAGAACCTATACAACCCCATCAATTTATAGTTATCAAACCACCAATAACCATTCTTATATGAGCAACAGAAGAATAAGCAATTAAAGACTTTAAATCAACCTGACGAAAACAAATAAATCTAATAACAACACCACCAAATAAACTTAAAGATAACCAAAAATAATTAAATCTTAAACCCAAAAAAGAAATAACCCTTATAATACGAAAAATACCATAACCCCCTAACTTCAATAATACACCTGCCAGAATTATTCTACCAGAAATTGGAGCCTCAACATGAGCCCTAGGAAGCCAAAGATGAAATAAAAATATGGGTATCCTAACTAAAAAAGCAAACAAAGAAAAAACATAAAACATAAAATAAAAAGAACCACAATCAAATAATAATGGAAAATAAAGAGTATTAAAAATATTATTTAAAACAAGTAAAACCAATAATAAAGGTAATCTAGCAACTAAAGTATAAAAAATCAAATAAATACCAGCTTGTAAACGCTCAGGTTGATAACCTCAACCCATAATTAAAAATAAAGTAGGTACTAATCTAGACTCAAAAAAAATATAAAAAGATAATAAATTCAATCTAGAAAAAGAACAATAAAGTACAATTAATAATAACAAAACAAGAAAAACAAAAAAATTAGAATGATAAGAAAAATAATAAATTGATCTTCTAGCAGTAATTATTAAAGAACAAACCCAAACACTCAATAAAATCATTATAAAAGAAAAATAATCAACCCCAAAAAAACAACCAATTATATTAAAATCAGAATAAGAATAAACAGAAAATATAAAAATAAATATAAACAAAAATATAAAGGAATGAATTAATCACCAACAACTATCTAATAAACAAATAGGGATCAAGAAAACCAACATAAATAAATACTTTAACATAAACTTAAAAAAAAAGAATTAAAAAAGTCATTTCCGTGAGAACGAATTATAGAGACTAARATAGAAAGTCCTAAAGCACCCTCACAAACAGAAAAAACCAAAAAAATAATAGGAAAAAAATAATCATAATTAAATTCAACAAGAAAAATAACAATTAATATAAATAAAGAAAGAACAATATATTCCAATCTTAATAAAACCACTAATAAATGCCTACGTTTAGAAGAAAAAATATAAACACCAGAAACATAAATAAGTAAAGAAGTATAAATAGATAATATAAACATTAGTTTTAATAGTTTAAAAAAAACATTGGTCTTGTAAACCAAAATTAAGAAACCCCTTTTAAAACTTCAAGGGTAGAAAATTCTTCCATCATTGATCCCCAAAATCAACATTTTTATAAACTAACCCTTGTAATGATAAAAATACTAATTATAAGAACATCAAATGCATTAAATATTAATTTCATTATATTTAATCATCCAATATCAATAATAATAACAATTATTATTCAAACACTAATAATTGGAATAATAATTGGCCCAATCATAGAAAGATTTTGACTATCTTATATCTTATTCTTAACATTTCTAGGAGGAATAATAGTACTATTTATTTATATTACAAGAATTGCATCAAATGAAATATTTTATATTAAATCAACAAATATCATTATCTTTATAATAACAATTATAGTATTATTAATTATTACCTACAACACAGACAAAATTATATTTACAGAAATTATCAAAAACACAGAAACAAATTCTATAAGACAAACAATAAACTATCAAGAAATAACTATATCATTAACAAAACTTTATAATAAACCCACAATATTAATTACAATCATAATAATAATTTATCTATTTATTGCATTAATAGCAGTAGTAAAAATTACTAACATTAATCAAGGGCCCATCCGAAAAATAAATAACTAATGAATAAACCATTACGAACAAAAAATCACATAATTAAAATTATTAATAATTCACTCATTGATTTACCAGCACCAACAAATATTTCATTCTGATGAAATTTAGGATCACTACTAGGATTATGTTTAATAATCCAAATCATCACAGGATTATTCTTAACTATACATTACACACCAAATATTGAAATAGCTTTTAGAAGAGTTATTCATATCTGTCGAGATGTAAATAACGGATGGATTATACGAACCATACACGCTAACGGAGCATCAATATTCTTTGTCTGCATTTATCTACATGTGGGGCGAGGAATCTACTATGGATCATATATGCAAATAAATACATGAATAACAGGTACAATAATTCTATTCTTAGTAATAGCAACAGCATTTATAGGATACGTTTTACCTTGAGGACAAATATCATTTTGAGGTGCAACAGTAATTACAAACTTATTATCAGCAATACCATACATCGGAACAGATATTGTTCAATGAGTATGAGGAGGATTTGCAGTTGATAAYGCAACACTTAATCGATTCTACACATTTCACTTCCTACTTCCATTCATTATTGCAAGAATAGTAATAATTCATTTATTTTTTCTTCACCAAACAGGATCTAATAATCCAATTGGATTAAACAGAAACATTGACAAAATCCCATTTCATCCCTACTTTACATACAAGGACATAATTACATTCATCATTATAATTATAGTAATAATAGCATTATGTATTATTAACCCTTACATTTTAGGAGATCCAGACAACTTCACACCCGCAAATCCCTTAGTAACTCCCATTCACATTCAACCAGAATGATATTTTCTATTTGCATATGCAATTTTACGATCAATCCCAAACAAATTAGGAGGTGTTATCGCATTATTTTTATCAATTAGTATCCTAATAATTATACCATTCTATAATAAAACTAAATTTCGAGGAATTCAATTTTACCCAATTAACCAAATAATATTCTGAATTATAGTTATAGTAGTTTGTCTATTAACATGAATCGGAAAACGACCAGTTGAAGAACCATATATCATAACAGGACAAATATTAACAATTATTTATTTTTCATACTTCTTAATAAATATCCACATTGCAAAAATATGAGACATTTTAATTAAAAAATAAGTTAATTAACTTAAGAAAAGTATATGTCTTGAAAACATAAAATTAGAAGTTTAATTCTTCTATTAACTTTTAAGTTCTAAAAAAATTTAACTAAATTAATGAAATTAATATAACCCTCAAACCAATAAAAAAAAATAAAAAATTTAAAGACAAAGGCAAAAAACTCTTTCAAGCTAAATATATAAGCCTATCATAACGAAAACGGGGTAAAGTACCACGAACCCAAATAAAAACAAAAGAGACAAACGAAAGCCTAATAAAAAACAAAAAAGAATAAAAATCACCTCCTAAAAAAACTAATGAAAATAATATTCTCATAAAAATAATTCTAGTATATTCAGCTAAAAAAATCAAAGTAAAACCACCTGCTCCATACTCAATATTAAAACCGGAAACCAACTCGGACTCTCCTTCAGCAAAATCAAAAGGAGTCCGATTGGTTTCTGCCAAAGAAGAAGCAAAAAAAGACAGAGATAAAGGAAAACAAAAAATAATAAATCAACAATAAAACTGAAAAATTATAAAATTAAAAAAGCTGAAATCACCAATTAATAAAATTAAAGAAAGTAAAATTAAAGCCAAACTAACTTCATAAGAAATAGTTTGAGCGACAGAACGTAGAGAACCTAATAAAGAATAATTTGAATTAGATGATCAACCAGCAATTATTAAAGTATAAACTCTCAATCTAGTACAACAAAGAAAAAATAAAAATCCATAAGGAAAAGAACATATATAAGTTATATAAGGAAAAACAGATCAAATAAATAATGAAATTATTAAATTAAAAACAGGAGAAAAATAATATAAAAAATAATTTGATATAAAAGGAATTGGTTGTTCCCTACAAATTAATTTAATAGCATCACTAAAAGGTTGAGGAAAACCTAAAAATCCAACCCTATTTGGACCTTTACGAATCTGAATATAACCTAATACCCTACGCTCCAATAAAGTTAAAAAAGCCACTCTAATTAAAACACAAACAATTAATAAAAAAAAATTAAAAATAAATATAATTAAATCATATATTATCAATACTATTTGTAGAATAAATCCACATAAATGAATTCTAAAATCAACACATTAATCTGTCAAAATAGTAAAAAATTAATTTTAATCAACAAATAAAAAATATTTTTATCATATGGTCCTTTCGTACTAATATGAAAATTTAAAATCTTAGGATAGAAACCGACCTGGCTTACACCGGTCTGAACTCAGATCATGTAAGAATTTAAAGGTCGAACAGACCTAATTATTAAGCTACTACACCTAAAATTTATCTTAATCCAACATCGAGGTCGCAAACCAATTTGTAGATATGAACTCTCAAAAATGATTACGCTGTTATCCCTAAGGTAACTTAATCTTTTGATCATAAATTATGGATCAAATAAACATAAATCAATGATTTTATAATAAAGAGTTTAATTATTCTTTATGTCACCCCAACCAAACAATAAAAATTTTATAAAAAAGATAAACTAAAACAAAACAAAACTTTAAAATGTCAAGCTCTATAGGGTCTTCTCGTCCTAAAGAAATATTTAAGCCTTTTAACTCAAAAGTTAAATTCTAGAATTTAATAAGAGACAGTTAATTTCTCGTCAAACCATTCATTCAAGCCCCTAATTAAGAAACTAATGATTATGCTACCTTTGCACGGTCAAAATACCGCGGCTCTTTAAATTTATTCAGTGAGCAGGACAGACTTCAAAATATTATCAAGAAGACATGTTTTTGATAAACAGGCGGAAATTAATTTTGCCTAATTCCTTATAATAAATTAACAATTACTAATTATAAACAAAATAAATATACTAATTACACCATTATTACAAAAATTTTAAAATTAAATCTATTATCTTAATATACAACCTAAAATTATTATAAAATCAAAAACTAAAATAATGAACTAAAACGTAATCAAAAAATAGCTGATCTTAAGCCTATTATTTTACCTTAAATAAAATAAATTATAGACAAACTTCAAAGCTTATCCCTTAAAGAATAAATAAATTAATATTAATTATTAAAAAATTAATAATGAACACTAATCTTTAAAAATTAAATTTTTTCTTAAGAAACTAAATATCTTAGGAAACGAATAACATATCACTCCCACAAACAAGTAATTAATATTTATGATACAATAACTAAAACTCGTTTGTAAATCAACCTAAATTGAGATCAATTTATACAAATTAAAATTTTGATAAACCCTGATACAAAAGGTACAAAAAATAAAATTTACTTATCAAAATTTAAAAACAAATAACCAATTCAATTACATTACTAATCCACTATAATAATAAATAATCAATTCAACAAAATATACTTAGACAAAACCCAATAAAATTATTTTTATTAAATATAAAAACTAACAAAAAACAAGAATAATAATATAAATTAATCAAGACATCCTGAATTGCACAGAAAAAAATTCAGTGTAAATGAAACTACTTTACTCTTAAGTTATGTCTTGATTTTAACTTACTAGATACACTTTCCAGTACACCTACTATGTTACGACTTATCTCACATTCATTGAAAATAAATCAAATAATAACAAATAATGAGAGCGACGGGCGATGTGTACACACTTCAGAGCCAATATCAATTAAATTAAATAAATTAAATTACCATCAAATCCACCTTCATTATAATATTCCAAAAATAAATCCATAATAAAAAAAAATTATTGTAACCCATCATACACTTAATTATTAGCTGCACCTTGACCTGAAATGAAKTCTAATGGAAAATAAGAAAATTACAACCCCAAAAAGATTTTCTGATAACGGAGATATACAAACAAATAAATCAAGTAAAATAAATCGTGTACTATCAATTACGAGACAGGTTCCTCTGATTGGAATGAAATACCGCCAAATTCTTTGGGTTTAAAGACCATAACTAATACTACCCAGGTTAAATTTATTTACACTTAAAATAATAGGGTATCTAATCCTAGTTTATTATTTAAGTTTCATAGATTTAAAATAAGAACTCAACTTAAATGATAAAATTTCACCTAATAATAATTAAATACAATTCAAATATATTTTAAACTACATTACCAAAAATATTCACTTGCATTAATTGTATAACCGCGGCTGCTGGCACAAAATTTGCCAATACTTCATCAATTGCTAATTCCAAAATAATTTGATAATTAAATTTAATTACTACAAATAAGAACATTTAGTTAAACAAAACTTATATATAACACAAAGAAATAATGAACTTTTAAGCAAGAATAAAACTTTAAGATTATAAATGAGACAAGAACAGTGAAAATAAAATTCTTAAAATATTAGACTACAAAAATATTAAGAAAAAGAAAATAAAATTAATAAAAATAAGTTCAATAATATTAGAACATCTATCCTCTAAACGTACAACAACAACTTCTTTATAATATAATAAATATAAGTATGGGACTTATATGCAAGCAAATGTCTTTTATTATCTTTCTTTTTATTTAGTCTTTCTTTTCACTCATAAATAAAGAAAGATTAAATAATATAAATAATTTTACTCAATACAATATGTAATTTAACGTTATCTTTATTCATATGCAATTAAATTCATTATTATAATAAATATGTAATTATATTATATATATAATATTGATTTAATTAAATAATAATATTATATAATTCATATATTTAGTTAAATTACTATTAATATAACATTAAATATATAAATGATATTGATTATATCCTATAATAATAATGTAAAATATTTAATTACATTACATTAAATATTTTATTATATAATCATTTCTTTCTCCCTAAAAAAATAGGTAGCTACAACTTTTGATAGATGTATGAATACAAATAATCAATTAATATTAATTAAATAAAACTTATAAGGATATATTCAATTAAATGTAATATAATGAAATAAATAATTTATATTAATTATGCACGATTGAGAGAAAAATAAAGTGATTAATTTATTAGAAATTATCTGGGTTTAATGCAAAAGACCCATATTCAATTCTGAAAAAAGATCTTTAAATTTATATATAAAATATCAAATCTGA